ATATTGGATTCTTTCTTCACTTCAATATGGAATCGATTCACACCAATTCTTCTGTATTATGTATACAGGCTTATCCTTCACTTTTCTGAAGTTTCGATAGAAGGATTCCTATACCAATGTATACAATTAACTCCATTCGTTAGAATAGCTTCCATCGAGTCTCTGCACCTATCCTTTTTTATTTTCGCTTTCTGAACCTTTGCTTGTTTTCGGAAAACGTGATTTGGCTCAGGATTGCCCATTTTTATTAATTCCAGGGTTTCTCTGAATTTGAAAGTTATCACTTAGTAAGTTTCCATACCAAGGCTCAATCCAATTAAGTCCGTAGCGTCTACCGATTTCGCCATATCCCCCTTTTGAGACGAAAATCTCATTGTGATCCCGTCCCTTTTTTCTTTCATTTATACCGGAACCGTTCAATTCATTAGATAGATGCCTGTCTCGAAAAAGTGTTTTCTCCTCTTTGTGATTTCTTGTGTATCTTCTTTCATCTTCTATAGGAGGCTCGTATTCGGTCCAATCAAAAACGATTTTATCATTTCTGTATCCGCAATTCAATATAGGTGGATACATACCCTATAAATCTGTCTCTCTTCCACTCATTTACCCATGAAATTGAAAATACTTGAACGGTCGATAATTTATTTATATTATTTTATAAAATAAATATAAAATAAAAAAATTAAAATAATAAAAAAATTGAAATTATATATCGCTAGATTAATCTTATGTTCTATAATATTTAACAGTTATTATTATTTTAATTATTATTATTAAAATAATAATAATGAATTTCATATTTAATATGAATTATGTTATAAATAGCGAATATGAATAGCCAAGAATGAAAATAGTTAATAGCAAAGATTCTAAGAGTTTATTGAATTCCTCTGCATGTCGAATTTATGTTATGTGAGCCTGCTTAGCTCAGAGGTTAGAGCATCGCATTTGTAATGCGATGGTCATCGGTTCGATTCCGATAGTCGGCTTTTCTCTATTTATTTTCTTTTTTACATGATTGATAATGCATCTTTGAAATCAAAGTGAAAAAAAAAATGTATTCTTCTTTTCGCAAAAGCCATTGATTATAGGATAGGATAGGAATTTCCAACTATCTCACGAACAGAATCCTTTTCCTTTTCTATATATAGAAAACCGGAAACTGGATATTTATTCAACTCATCTCATTATTCTTTAATTAATATTAATAATAGAATAATACTTCAGTCAATTTTGCTTTATTTAGAATTTAGTTCATTTTTAGTTTAGATTTATTCTGTAGAATGAAATTTCATCAATAAGAATTAATTAATAATTAATTATAAATAAGGAGTCTTTATGTCGCGTTACCGAGGTCCTCGTTTCAAAAAAATACGTCGCCTGGGGGCTTTACCAGGGCTAACTAATAAAAGGCCCCGAGCTGGAAGTGATCTTAGAAACCAATCGCGTTCTGGGAAAAAATCCCAATATCGTATTCGCCTAGAAGAAAAACAAAAATTGCGTTTTCATTATGGTCTTACAGAACGACAATTACTTAAATACGTTCGTCTCGCCGGAAAGGCAAAGGGGTCAACAGGTCAGGTTTTACTACAATTACTTGAAATGCGTCTGGATAACATCCTTTTTCGGTTGGGTATGGCCCCGACTATTCCGGGAGCTCGCCAATTAGTTAACCATAGACATATTTTAGTCAACGGTCGTATAGTAGATATACCAAGTTATCGCTGCAAACCCCGAGATACTATTGCGGCGAGAGATGAACAAAAATCTAGAGCTCTAATTCAAAATTCTCTCGATTCATCCCCTCAGGAGGAATTGCCAAACCATTTGACTCTTCAACCATTCCAATATAAAGGATTAGTCAATCAAATAATAGATAGTAAATGGGTCGGTTTGAAAATAAATGAATTGCTGGTTGTAGAATATTATTCTCGTCAGACTTAAACCTAACAAAAAGAAAATAAAGACTAATATAACCTATTTTCCTCCCTTTCGGCGAAGTAAATTAACCTAAGGTTAAGATAAATTAAGGGTTTGCTCCGGATTTTTCTTCCATTTAGGTGTCATAGACCGAGAGGGATATTTTCATTCCTTGTCTACTCGTTTCTTTAACAGTATTTTCCGTACCACAGCCATTAGGAATAGAGAATCCATATCAAAGAAAGGTCTAACTGTTGGAATAGTCATATATTGCTATTTGATCTAGATCTATTGATCTATTGTGGTTAGTAAGATCGGTAAATTAGGTGAAGGTAAGGAAAGAGAGGGATTCGAACCCTCGGTAAGCAAAAGCCTACATAGCAGTTCCAGTGCTACGCCTTCAACCACTCGGCCATCTCTCCTACATAATGATTATGACCTAAAAACCGAAAATCGAGTGAATAATTCATTATTCATATTAGAATTAGATTATTGGGTAGGTACAACCAATCAATTCTAAATAGAAAGCGATAAAATCTAAATAGAAAGCGATAAAAATAGAAAAATGTTTTCTTATAAAAACTGTTAAAAAAATTCTATTCATGTTTGCAAAAACAATGTTATCTTCTTTTTCTGATTATCTATTTAATCTATTTATACTATACCGACCGCATTAAATCAATAAATTAGAAATTCTAACGAATCGACTGAGCTAGGGTTCTATATTTTATAGACTATGGTTAATGGATATCTTTAGATCATGATTCTATTTAGACTACGATTCCATACCAGAAGAATTCTCAAATTGCTTTTTAGGCCTGTTATCAACAAAAATCCTTATCCCATCTATCTATTAAAAATACAAATTGATAAAAAATTTTTTTATAGTTGATTGTCTAGTGATATCCGCTAAGTACACAAAAAAAATGGGCCCATTTTCATCATACAATGATTACTCGATTCGATCCTTTTTCTTCTTTGTATCATAATTCAATCAACTTAGGTTTTTCTAAGCTGTAACTTCAATCAAATAAGAATAGTTTCTTTCGTTGATAGACTATTCCAGTAAGATGGAATCCAATGCGGTTCCCAATATTTATTTCTTAATTCTTATCAATCAATTCCTGTTCCTGTAATGTAAAAAAGAACAATTTGAATATTTAATATTGGGCCATATTTTTTAATGATAATGAATCTGTTTTTATGTTATTTCGTACTGTAAAATTCTTTTCCTTGTGGGATCATTTTCCCCCGAGAAGTAATGAGAACAATGATAGAATGGATTGCTACCTATGTCTAGATCGCGGATAAATGGAAATTTTATTGATAAAACCTTTTCGATTGTAGCCAATATCTTATTACGAATAATTCCGACAACTTCAGGAGAAAAAGAGGCATTTACTTATTACAGAGATGGTGCGATTTGACTTTTTTTTGACTCTCGGTTTTACGAGAAATACACATGATTCGTGATCGGGAAAAAAAGAAAAAAATCTACGCTTGTAGAAGGTAAAGTTTGGAAATAGAACAATTCCTTCTGTCGTGTATCCTCGATTAATGCAGCCTCAGATGCTATGTTTCAATTCTCGATTCTAGTATTGAGCGAAAGGTTATACCTATAGGTTCGGTATTACGGGTCAATCCTAACCAATAGGTAGCAGAGGGGAAGAAGCACTACACCTAGAAATTAACAACACGAAAACTTTGTTATATTATAAATTATCCCCTTCTTTAGCAAGCTTGGGACTAAAAGAATGGTTGGGACAACAAACATCCATCTCGTTTGTATTTTGGATACCCGTATAACCATCGAAGGCTGTTGAAGTGACTAATTCCTGGACATTGGGAAGCGTTGAGAACAAAGAAATTGTTGGAGTTATCTTTTCTCTCTAGTAACAATACGTTTGATGTTAAGAAAAGATCTCTTGCAGGAAGGTTGGCTAGAGATTTCTTGTAAAAACACTAGCCCTACTTAGTTCATAATGAGAAGATTTTCATCTTCTTTATCATTTTATCATTATGCACATAAGGGAGGAGCCGTATGAGATGAAAATCTCATGTACGGTTCTGTAACGGAGATTCTGTGAATTGAATGACGACCGTAACGGATGTCAGCTCAATCCGAAGGGAATTATGCGGAAGCTTTACAGAATTATTATGAAGCTATGCGACTAGAAATTGATCCCTATGACCGAAGTTATATACTCTATAACATAGGACTTATCCACACAAGTAACGGAGAACACACGAAAGCTTTGGAATATTATTTTCGAGCGCTCGAACGAAACCCATTCTTACCACAAGCTTTTAATAATATGGCCGTGATCTGTCATTACGTGCGACTATCTCCACTATAGAAATAAAAAGTAAATAAAGATCAAATTCACTAGTAAATACTAGAAAAAGGGCTTTCTACATATGCATTGTCTAAAACAACGATTTTTATCAGCTGTAGAAAAGAAAGAAACTTCATAGAAGTTGAAATATGAAGAAATAGATATGCCTAGCTGTTTTATTCTATGGGTAAAGGATCTAATTGATAGAGTAAGCACCGTAAAGATCAATTAGTAAGGTTTTGCGCCGATACAAAAATAACTGCTTACTTATGTCATGATGTGAGACAAATGTTAGGAATCCACTTATGTAATAGAGTCGATCCACTAAGATATTGAGCAGCGGTGTAGGATCAGATCCCAAAGATAGTAAGTCTTTCCTTTCGAAAGTCTTTTTCAAAAATTCTATATAAATTTCTATATGATATGAAACTGAGATAGTTACCTTTCAGAAAATTCTAATGATAGGCAAAATGTCTATGTTTTATTTTTCTGAAGGTGGGAGAAAAGATAAAACTAAAATAAACCGGATTTTTAATCCAAACTTAAGATTTAAGTTTGAAACTCATTTTATTAACTTCTTTTCATTAACCCGAAAAATGGGATAGATCTACGAGAAATCTTCTTCAGTTAGATATGGTAGATTCAAATGGAATAAAAAAAGAGTTGACTGCCGAGCCGTATGAGCTAGGAAACTCTCAAGTACGGTTCTAAGGGAAGGAATTAACCCACCTATTCCGACCGGGG